AAGGTATGAACCATAAATATTGATATGTATATTCCATAAAAATAAATAAAAATTTTTATTCTTCTTCTTAATTAACTGTTTCGGATTCGCCAGTTCTTATTTTTTTTTTTTTTTTTTTCAAAGGAGTCAGTTAATAAAAAAATTAAGATATGTAAAACTAAAATAGAATTTCATAACCTTTTCTAATCTTAATTATTTGAAAAAGATTTCAAATCCTTCAAAAAAAAAAAAATGAAATATATATAGAAACAAAAGCTATTGTAGCCTTATGGTATTTATTGTTCTTTATTTTCGTCGTGCTATATTTATATATGTAATATAATAAAATAATCAAAAAGTTTAATAAACCAACCTTATAATATAATTGAATTTAATAAAAAAAAAAATAAAAAAAAAACTTTAAGAATTATTTCTATTAATTGGTTAGGTTAGTTAAATTGACCAAGCTCGAAAAAAGAGTGCACCCGATTGAAATTAAAATCTTCAAATTGAAATGACACTCGTAGTTAATCTGTTAAAAAATATATCATTTTTTTTTTAGAGAAAAGAGGGAAAGTCATTTTCCATTTTAATAATTCCTTCAATCAATTCAAAAAAGCATTGCTTAATTATTCTGAATAAACGAACTAAAATACATAACTCTTACTTTATTGGGTTAAGTTATGGGCTGTGTCTGTCTTTTATGAATCATATCAAAATAAACTACTCTTTTTGGTGTAATTTTTTGTCCTTACTCGCTCTAAAGATTAAAACATTGTAATACATAAATTTTAATAAATAATAGTAATTGAAATTTTCATTTTTTGAAGCTTCAATAAGTATTTACTTTTGATCAATTCTAACTTCTTGATTTGAAATGTTTTTGTTTTGAAGAGAGTATAATTTAATTTAAACAATAAATAGAGAATTAATAGTATTAATAGTAAAGAACAATTGGTTTTGAACAATAAATGTCTTTCACATTCAACTATAGAAATAAATAACTTATTATAATTTTTTAATGGCCGTTCCAAAAAAGCGCACTTCTATATCAAAAAAACGAATTCGTAAAAATGTTTGGAAAAGGGAGGGGTATTGGGTAGCATTGAAAGCTTTTTCGTTATCGAAATCTCTTTCAACAGGGAATTCAAAAAAAAAATTTGTACAACAAGAAATAAATAAATAAATAATCAAACGTTGGAATAATTGGAATCTATCTCTGACTCTAAAAAAAGTAAAAAGTATACTTTAAGTTTCATTTTTCGGTTCTTTTCTGATTTCTTATAATATTTATATAATATTATAAGAAATCAGAATAAATCATTAAAAAGAAAAAAAAAATCCAAAAGTAATGATTCCCATTCCTTAATGTTTTGAATGTATCAATATGAAATTTAAGTAGAATAAAGAGTCTTTTGTCTACTTAATTTAAAAAATTATATTTTTTGGTTTGAAAAATAAAGAATAAATAGAAGATATAAAGTTTCAACTGTCTTTTTAGTATCTTTAATTATTTTATATATGGGAATTCCTATTTTACCGATCAACAGAATAATAAGATAAATCAACAGAATAATAAGATAAAAGGTTTTGTCTTTTTCTATTTTTATTATACTATTTCTTCTATAAGATTCTTATCTAAGAGCAGATATAAATAAGATCTTTAATCACAATTAATGAGTCGTTGAAACTAATTTAGTAAGTTTAAAATTTATTTTGTAATTTTCTGAACGCTCAATCGCTTTTATAAATCATTATCAATATATAATATATCTAAATATTAAATATATTTAATATGGTGGGATTTCGATAGAAATTGAAACCCTTTTATTCTATGATACACCCAATACTGAACCTCATCTAATTAAGTTGCTAAATACTAACACAAATCCTTTATATAGTGAAAACTCGAAGTAGTAATACAGGGATACGCAAATTATTAGTGTCTATACTCATGAAATTGTGATCGATAATAACCCTTATTTTTTATTCTATTTTATTTAACTTAACATTACATTAACACCGGAGTTCCTCTCGTTTATACTCTCCTAAAATGGAGCTTTTGTAACTAGATAGTTTTAAAATAGTTTTTAAGAATTCACTTTTTGTCTCATTTATCTTATTTTAATTTCTTTTATGAATCTAAAATAAAAAATTTATTACTGAACGAAAAAAACAATAGGATTTGAAAATATCTTCCAATCACTATTTTTAAAACTAGTTTTTATTCATCAATTTCAATGTTTCCTATAAAACTAAAAAGTATTGTAAAAAGTATTGCATGATTAAGTACTTTAACCTCGACGATTGAATCAAAATGGGTTATTATGATTTCGAACAAGCCGCTATGGTGAAATCGGTAGACACGCTGCTCTTAGGAAGCAGTGCTAGAGCATCTCGGTTCGAGTCCGAGTGGCGGCATGGCATCTTATAAGAGAGTAAGTCCTAGAATAAAAAATAAAAGAATAAAAAAAAATTCAATTCCCGATTCCTATAATTGTGAGACCCCCCTTTTTCTAATTTTTATGATATCTTCAATTTTAGAGCATATATTAATTCATATATCCTTTTCGGTCGTTTCAATTGTAATTACAATTCGTTTACTAATCTTATTAGTTAATGAAGTCGCAGGACTAGATGATTCGTCCAAAAAAGGCATAATAACTACTTTTGTCTGTATAACGGGATTATTAGTTACTCGTTGGATTTATTCGAGGCATTTACCATTAAGTGATTTATACGAATCATTCATTTTTCTTTCATGGAGTTTGTCCATTATTCATATGGCTCCATATTTAAAAAAACACAAAAACCATTTAAGTGCAATAACCGCGCCAATTGTTATTTTTACCCAAGGCTTTGCTACTTCTGGTTTTTTAACCGAAATGCATCAATCCAGAATATTAGTACCCGCTCTTCAATCTCATTGGTTAATGATGCACGTAAGTATGATGGTATTGGGCTATGCAGCTCTTTTATGCGGATCATTATTATCAGTAGCACTTATTGTCATTACATTTCGAAAAATAATAAGAACTTTTGATAAAAGCAATAATGAATCATTTTCCTTTGGTGAGATCCAATACATTAACGAAAGAAACAATATTTTATGGAACACCCCTTTTATTTCTTCTAAGAATTATTATAGGTCTCAATTGATTCAACAATTGGATCATTGGAGTTATCGTATTATTAGTCTAGGTTTTATCTTTTTAACCATGGGTATTCTTTCGGGAGCGGTATGGGCAAACGAGGCATGGGGCTCATATTGGAATTGGGATCCAAAGGAAACTTGGGCATTTATTACTTGGACTATATTCGCGATTTATTTACATATTCGAACAAATCCAAATCTGGAAGGTGTAAATTCTGCAATTGTAGCCTCCCTGGGATTTCTTATAATTTGGATATGCTATTTGGGAGTCAATCTATTAGGAATAGGGCTACACAGTTATGGTACATTTACACTAACATCTAATTGAAGACAGGATCTGATAAATACAAACAAACATGGGACAGCATATATATTATATAAGAAAACGTCGTGTAAGCCGTCGAGAACCTTTTGAATCAAAGTAGTGATTCAAAAGGTTCTTACAAAACAAAGGACAGCCATATATGGTTAAAATAAAAGTCTAATGCATTTTTTTATCTTTAACTTAATTTAAGTTAAATTTAAGAAAAAATACTTCCTTTTCGTTTTCTAATTGTACAATTTTTTTTTTAAAAAATGTTTTTTAAACATATTATTCTAGTTATAGTATAGTCTTGCTCTTTGATTTTGAATTTTATTCAGGAAAATTTTTTATTTATAAAAATAATTAGATATAAGAGTTTCGACCTTGTCAACTGATAGTGAGAAAAGGAAATCTGGATAAAGACCAATACCTATTACAGGTAAAAAGATAGAGATAGAAATAAATAACTCTCGCGGTCCAGAATCAAAAAAATAAGAGTTTGGGGGATTAAAAAACTTGTATCCATAGAACATTTGGCGTAACATAGATAATGAATAAATAGGTGTTAATATCGTTCCTATTGCCATTACAAATGTAATTAGTATTTTTTGTATTAAAAAAAAAATTTGACTGGTAATTATTCCAAAAAATACTATTAATTCTGCAACAAAACCACTCATCCCCGGTAATGCAAGGGAAGCCATCGATAAGATACTGAAAGTCGTGAATATTTTTGGAACCGGGACCGCCATTCCGCCCATTTCGTCGAGATAAACAAGGTGTATTCTATCATAACTCGTTCCCGCCAAGAAAAAAAGTGCAGCGCCAATAAAGCCATGAGAGATTATTTGTAAAAGGGCTCCATTGAGGCCCATATCGCTTAGAGATCCAATTCCTATAATTATGAAACCCATATGAGATACGGAGGAATAAGCTATTCTTTTTTTTAAATTACGTTGACCAGGAGATGCTGAAGCTGCATATATTATTTGAATTGTGCCTACTATCATCAACCAGGGAGCAAATATAGAATGAGCGCGGGGCAAGAATTCCATATTGATCCGAACCAACCCATACGCTCCCATTTTTAATAAGATTCCGGCTAGAAGCATACAAGTACTGTAATGTGCCTCTCCATGGGTGTCTGGTAACCATGTATGGAAGGGTATAATCGGCGATTTAACAGCAAAAGCAATAAGAAATCCAATATAGAATATTATTTCCAGTGCTACTGGATAGGATTGATTAGCTGATGTTTCAAAATTTAATGTTGGTTCATTGGAAGCATATAAACCGATACCCAGAACTCCCAGTAATAAAAAAACGGAGCTTCCCGCAGTGTACAAAATAAACTTTGTAGCTGAATACAAGCGTTTCTTCCCCCCCCACACGGATATAAGTAGATAAACGGGAATTAATTCTAATTCCCACATGATGAAAAAAAGTAAAAGGTCTCGAGAAGAAAATAATCCTATTTGGACGCTATACATTGCTAACATCAGGAAATGGAATAATCGGGAATCTCGAGTAACCGGCCAAGCCGCTAAAGTAGCTAAAGTGGTTATAAACCCTGTCAGTAAAATGGGTCCTATGGAAAGTCCATCTATTCCCAATCTCCAGTAAAAATCAAAAAAATCGATCCATTTATAATCCTCTGTCAGTTGCATTAATGGATCATCCAATTGGAAATAATAATAGAATGCATAAGTTGTTAGAAGGAGTTCTATGATGCATATAAATAGAGTATAAAGCCTAATTACCTTATTCCCTTTATGAGGGAGAAAGAAAATTAAGGAACCCCCGAATATTGGTAAAACGGCAACTATTGTTAACCAAGGAAAATAATTCGTAGTAAAAACAAGATACACTTGGACCAGAAGAATCCGTGCTCGAAAACAAAAATATATATTTTGTTTTCGAGCACGGATTCTTTTGTCGGTAAAAAAAAACGAAATGTATTCAGGTGGGGTTTTTGGACCGTATCAATAAGCGAGGCCCATGCTTCGAGTTGTTTCATACCATAAATAAACTCGAACACTCAAGAAATCCGTTGGGCAGGCGGATTCGCATCTCTTACAACCAACACAGTCCTCTGTTCTTGGAGCAGAAGCAATTTGCTTAGCTTTACATCCGTCCCAAGGTATCATTTCTAATACATCCGTGGGACAAGCTCTGACACATTGAGTACACCCTATACACGTATCATAAATCTTTACTGAATGTGACATTGGATATATAATTTTTTGAACATCATAAATTTTCGATCTAGTAGAAATGAATTATACATTAACATTAGACACCAGATGAATCAATGATTTACCAGAATTTTCTAATCAATCCGCTTCTGGATCGATTCATGCTAGAGGGCCAAGATGCTTTGATTTCTTACATTTTTTGTAAACACGATCAATATATTATGTATCATCCACGATAATAAATATAATTCGCCTTGAAAAATATAAATAAATAGTATAATTTCTATGATTAATACTACTTATTCAACAAATTCCATTGATTGATACGAGTTGATTTTCTGTTACGATAAATTGAGGAAACAATAGCTGGTCCAATAGCTGCTTCAGCGGCTGCAATAGCTATAACAAAAATTGAAAAAATATTTCCTTTTAATTGGCGACTATCAAAAAAATCAGAAAATGTTACAAAATTTATATTAACTGCATTTAGTATAAGTTCAAGACACATAAGGGCTCTAACCATATTTCGACTTGTGATCAAGCCATAGATACCGATAGAAAATAAATAGGCACTCACAACAAGTACATGTTCGAGCATCATTGAACAACTCCTTATCAATTTCGATTCATTTCAAGATAAAAACAATTTAATGGGTTCAATTAATTATAATATCAAAAAGTGTGGAACAAGGGAATATTTTAGTATTGGTAATAGATCGAATAAAAAAATTTCACTTTTAGACAAAAAATCTTCAAATAAAATGGAAGTGGGGGGAATTTAATGTGATAACATAGAACAAAGTTTAATTTGGACTTTTCTTATTTATTATATTAATATTAAGAATTCGAAAGATTTATTATTGACGAGCCACAGCAATTGCGCCTATTAAAGCAGCTAAAAGAATTATCGAAATGAGTTCAAATGGAAGGAAAAAATCTGTTGATAAATGAATTCCAATTTGTTGACTGTTACTTATCAAATCCTGCTCTATAATCTGGTTTGATCTGGTAGTCCAAATAATCCCGTACCATGACGTATCTAAAATAGTAGCCATTAATAGACAAAAAAGAATTGTACAAATCAGCAAAGTAACTCCATCCCCAACGGTCCAAAGATTCAAATCTTTGTAATATTCTGAACCGTTCATAAACATCACAGCAAATATGATTAAAACATTTATAGCTCCCACGTAAATAAGTAGCTGTGCCGCAGCTACAAAATGGGAATTTGCTAGAATATAGAATAAGGATATACAAACAAGAACCAGTCCCAACGAAAAGGCAGAATAAATTGTGTTGGTAAGTAATACTACTCCTATACCTCCTAATATAAGACCTGACCCCAAAAAGACTAAAAGAAAATCATGTATCGGTCCAGGCAAACCCATTATATGTAAAGAGATAAATAAATCGAAATTTTTTTCATGACCTTATTGACCCCACCAGGAACACTTTTTTATGAAAAGTTTTTAATTCAATTAAATCCTAAAGAATGTGAATTGATGTAGGTACAGCTATTGGACTAATATAATTATAATATCATTTTTTATCTTAAAGGGTAGTTTTAGACTAGATATTTCTATTTTGAAATAATTCGAGATAGAGTCATAGATTTTCAATCCAAATTGAAGCACGAACCAACCGCTCAATAGTTTTTTTTTTAATTAGTGACTAAACAAAATAAACGAAAGAAACCGCATTCCTTTCGAGCAAAAGAAAAAGGACCCTTCCTAATTTGAATTTGAAATTGCCATTTCTTTATCTTTAATATCTTTAATCAAAGAATTTACTTCTTTTTTTTTTTATTTTATTTTAGGTGAATTTCAAATTGTTCGAATTGTATAATCGTCAATTACTGACATCGGTAAACGACCCAAGGCAATTTGATTATAATTCAATTCGTGACGATCATAAGTAGAAAGCTCATATTCTTCAGTCATGGATAAACAATTTGTTGGACAATACTCAACGCAGTTACCACAAAATATACAGATTCCGAAATCAATGCTGTAATTAAGCAAACGTTTCTTTCGAATATTAGTTTCCAGTTCCCAATCAACAACAGGTAGATCCATAGGGCATACACGAACACATACTTCACAAGCAATGCATTTATCAAACTCGAAGTGTATTCGACCGCGGAAACGTTCTGATGTGATTAATTTTTCATAGGGATATTGAATAGTTACAGGTAAACGATTTGCATGGGATAGGGTAATCATGAAACTTTGACCAATATATCTTGCAACTCGTACTGTTTGTTGACCATAATCCATAACCCTGGTTACCATAGGGAACATATCGTAAATATCTATAAAAATCTTTATGTTTGTTTCTTTCTCTTGTTTGAGGCAAGCCATAAATATAGAATAAAGTATTCCCTTAGAGCGAACTGAGTTGGAAAGAGGTTGTTAATAACAGATTGCCGAGAGAAATAGGTAAAAGAAATTTCCATCCCAGATTTAATAGTTGGTCCATTCTTAGCCTAGGTAAAGTCCATCTTGTTGTGATAGGAATGAACAAGAACAAATAAGTTTTGGCTAATGTAATAAAGATACCAATTGTCGTTCCAAAGACCTCACGTACTTTATTTATTTCAAAAAGCTCGGCAACGAATATGTATGGAATAGAGATATTCCAACCGCCCAAGTACAAAACTGTTACAAATAATGAAGAAATTAATAGGTTTAGATAGGAAGCAACATAAAATAAACCAAATTTGATACCCGAATATTCGGTTTGATAACCCGCTACTAACTCTTCTTCCGCTTCCGGTAAATCAAAAGGTAATCTCTCACATTCTGCTAGGGAAGAAATTAGAAAAACGATAAACCCTATAGGTTGGCGCCACAAATTCCAACCCCCAAAACCATATTTTGATTGAGCCTCAACAATATCAACTGTACTTAAACTATTAGATAATCATAGTCGGCGATAACTTCACTGTTATCGTCGCTATTACAGAACCATACATGAGATTTTCGCTTCATACGGCTCCTTTACGGCCATAAATAAATCTAAGGACCGAGTCCGTATTATTTATTTTGATTTATAAGATAAATGGGTTCAAAATCGAGTAAACGGCCCCGAATTCGACCACTTAAATTCTGTATGTTCTATAATAACTAAAAAAACGACGTCTGAATTGATCTTAGCCTTTATTTAATTAATAATTAAGAAATAATTATTTGCTGAGTAATAACCTTGAGTCTTTAATAAAATACTGCTTGTAGAAATATCAATAACCCGTCCTTTTCAATTTTGAAAAAAAAAGAAATTGTATTCTTTCTATTTTTTTTTTTTTTTCGTTCCTTTTCTTTTTTTTTTCTTTTTTTTTTTTTTTTTCGTTCCTATTCTTCTTTCTTTTCTGAAAAAAAAAGGGGGGCTTACTGAATAAAGGATTATTTCGTTTCCGACAGTTATTTATTTAATCGGTGGATAAGAGTATACTCTGGATAGGAATCGTGGGGAGTACGGCCTGATCATTTCTACTAACTTAAAGCCCCAATCCGTATTCTTTTTATATTATGTGTAAATATCCTTGGGGATAAATGACACAATCTCTATTACTAATCCTTTGCGTAATTTGGCATTTCTAACCATCCACTCATTTTTGCTAACCCCCCGCTTTATGGTAACAAACACTAGTGAAAACGTAATACGGTTGATTCTTTGAACCTGCTTCAAGCTAGGATGACATGACTAATCAACCAATCTTGGGGTAAATGGGCTCTTCTTCTTCTGTTTATTTACGCTCAACTTTTTTTTAATTCTTCTTATACATTGAAGACGAGACTCAAGAATTTTACTGCGAATATATAATATATTATAATTATATAGCTGTTTTCTTTCACTCATATAACTATCTAATTTTATTCATTAATCCGAATAATGAATAAAAAGATGAGGATATCTATTCAATTCATTCTAACCCTTTTTCTATAAAGACTAGAAAAAAATAAATAGGGAAAAATTTATCTTTCAACGAATCGCACGTAGAGATATTGCTAATACACATAGAGTTAATGGTATTTCATAACTAATCGATTGAGCAGCAGCTCGTAGACCACCTAAAAAGGAATATTTATTGTTTGAGCCATATCCTGAGATAAGAAGTCCAATGGGAGCAATACTTGAAACCGCAATCCACAAAAAAACCCCGATATTGAGATCGGCTAAAACAAGGTGATAGTCAAAAGGAATTACTGAATAACTTAGTAGAATTGCTATAACTGCTATGGATGGTCCGATACTGAATAACCGAGTATCTCCTCTAGATGGAAGAAGATTTTCTTTGAAAAGTAATTTTGTCCCATCTGCTAGAGCTTGAAGAACTCCTAAGGGACCGGAATATTCGGGCCCAATACGTTGTTGTAGCCCTGCGGATATTTCTCTTTCTAACCATACAATTACTAGTACGCCTATTGTGATTCCTAATACAAGAGTCAAAATAGGGACAAGCACCCATATAATTCCATAGACCCCTTTTAAAGATTCCACTCTGTAAAAAGAATTGATATCTTGTACTTCCCTTATATCAATTATCATTTCAACGATCAACTTCTCCCATAATGATATCTATGCTACCTAGTATTGTCATAATATCAGCCAATTTCATTCTTTTAACTAACTGAGGAAGAATTTGCAAATTAATAAAACCAGGTGGTCGAATTTTCCATCTCCAAGGAAAACCGCTCTGATCCCCTATCAGAAAAATTCCCAATTCCCCCTTAGGGGCTTCGATTCTCACGTAAAGTTCTTGTTTCGGCAATTCAAAAGTAGGGGAGGGTTTTTTACTAATGAATCGATATTCAAAATCATGCCATTCTGGATACCTTTTTCTATCAAAGTATCGTATTTCTAAATTCTCGTAGGGCCCCCCCGGAATTCCTTCCAGCGCCTGTTGAATAATTTTGATGGATTCTGACATTTCTCCAATTCGGACTAAATAACGAGCTAATGAATCCCCTTCTTTTTGCCATTGTACTTCCCAATCAAATTCGTCGTAACACTCATAATGATCAATTTTACGAAGATCCCATTGTATTCCGGACGCTCGCAGCATTGGTCCTGATAAACCCCAATTTATTACTTCGTCTCTACCAATAATGCCTACGCCCTCAACTCGTTCTAAAAAAATAGGATTTCTTTTAATAAGTTTTTGATATTCAGTAACTCCTGTTAAAAAATAATCACAGAAATCCAAACATTTATCTATCCATCCATAAGGTAGATCAGCCGCCACTCCTCCGATACGAAAATAATTATGCATCATTCTCATACCCGTAGCAGCTTCGAATAGATCATATACTAATTCTCTTTCTCTGAAAATATAGAAGAAAGGAGTCTGTGCACCAATATCTGCCATGAAAGGGCCGAGCCATAACAAATGAGAAGCTATACGACTCAATTCCAACATAATTACTCTGATATAACTAGCCCTTTTCGGTACTTGAATATTTCCTAGCCGTTCTGGCCCATTTACAGTTATTGCTTCTGTGAACATAGTAGCTAAATAATCCCAACGGGTTACATAAGGCAGATATTGTATAATAGTTCGGTTTTCCGCAATTTTTTCCATTCCTCTGTGTAAATAACCCAATATCGGTTCACAGTCAATAACATCTTCGCCGTCCAGAGTAACGACGAGTCGAAGAACACCATGCATTGACGGGTGGTGGGGGCCCATATTGACTATCATGAGATCCTTTCTTGTAACTGGTATATTCATAAGTTTTTCCTCGATTCATTCTTCTACGAATTGCGTAAAACGAAAAACAGTTTATCAAAATTCAAGATCTAATAAAGCAAATAGTTCAAAATGACTCTTAAAATTAACGAGTTTTTGATTCTCGAATACCCAACTGATTTATTAAGTATTTATAAAGTACTCTCTTTTTCTTTGACAAATAAGACAGCAATCGTTGACGTTTTCCCAGAATTTTACGGAGACCTCTTTGAGAGGAATAGTCTTTTCTGTGCAATTCCAAATGTGAAGTAAGTCTTCTTATTTTATTGGTCCAACTAAATACTTGAAATTCAACAGATCCCCTGTTTTCTTCTTTTTCTTCTTGCGAAATAAGCGAGATGAATGAGTTTTTTACCATAAAAATGAATCGCCCCTCTCCCCCCCTTTTTTTTTTAGATATTTTTATCCATATATTTATTGATCAGTAATAATAATTACACTCATTTAAATTTGCTATACACAATAATTCTTAATTTCGTTAAGAAGTCTTAATTTTGTCAAACAAACTTACTTATTTTAGTAGTAAATAATCAATCTAATTTTAAAATTGTATTCGGATAGGATATACTATACACAAAGTATGGTCTATTTTTGCACTCACAAAAAAAAAAAAAAAAATTAGACCTGTCTAGATCGAATAAATATTAATATAATTCAACGCGTCATTAAATAAAGTATCCTGTATCAGAATGATGGGTAAGATAATAAGGGTGTTTATTTCTTTGTCTTCATATACTCGCTATGGTACGGGAATCAAGTCAAAATGTACCATTAATTAATTTTCAATAGCGGATATATCTGAATCCTTATCAGACTGAAACGACTACCATTATTGATAGCAAACCAATAGCGATTCATACAAGATAAATCTTCTAATCGATAATTGGGCCAAAGAAAGAACTTTAATTTAATTAGTTTATTTTTATCTCTATAAAGCTCTTTTCTTTTATTCAAAACTTGATCGCAATTGCAACTTTTTAACTTATTTACATTGCAAAATACCGTATTTCTATGTATACCGTTTCCATTCCCCGAATTGAAACAAATTCGAATTCTCAATTCTCTACGACGCCTTGGGGATAAAATTTTTTCAGGAAAAATAAAATCATAATTATTTTTGTCTCTATTTCCAGTCATTTTTTTATGTAGTGCAATGGATTCATCAAAACCCTTCTTATTCTTATGAAGACAGGCCGGGCTTTTTTCTAGGTATCTTTGATGACTTTGCTGCTGCTTACTCTTATGAACCAATGAAATACCTATGGTTTGATATATAAAAAATTGTCCATCTGTTTTTACAGACAGACGGATTGGTTCGATAATCAATATTCCCTTTTTCATGAATTCTGTAAAAGTTAAACCCTTCCGGACCATCAGAATATCCAGACTCATTTCTTCCCTTTGAATAGAGGATATAGCAATTTCTCTTGGATTTCTCAGCCTAAGCAGGAGACAATATACTTTGATGTTATTGATTATTTTTTGATTTAAAGAATCGTCCCATCTTAATTGAAAATGAAAATACCTTTTTAGGAATAACTCAAGTTCTGCTTCCGTGTTAGTCTTGTATTGCTTTTTGTTTCTACGTTTTTTTATGTCTAATCCCCTAGAATCTTCTTCAACATCTTTTTCTTGGTTTGAGAGAGACGCTTCAGGATCCACTCGGTCCGCGAATTCTTTTTCTATTTGATTTCCATTTTCTAATTCAAGAGTTTTTTCATTCGATAATGTAAAACTTTTTTTATTTCCAGTGATGCTTTTCTGTTTATTAACATTTTCGTTTACATTAAAATTAAAAAAAAGTAATTTGATTGGTATGACCCATGGTTTAATCTTATATGTATTATAAAGTATCACAAATTCTGGGAAAAACCAAAGTTCTAAATTCGATATGGGATGACTTAGTATTTCTTCATTCATTCCCATCCAATCAAAGAAAAAACCTTGTTGATTGGATGGGTTAATTTTCTGATCTTGATGAATCGTCAGATAAAAAAGGCCTTTCTTATCAATTTTATCGATTATTTGACAATTATTAAACCCAGTCTTAGTATTTTTATTCCTGTTGGTAACGTTATCAATATCGACCCAGGCCTTAATATTGATCTTCTTTCTAAGACAAAAATGGAGGATTTTCCAATCCAAATATTTTCTATCTGAATTTTTTTCTATATCTAGACTATCATCTTCGACGAGAGAGTTTTGGATAAGGATACCTCCCGGCATATCAAAAAATTTGCGTTTAGGCGTATTGTAATTATAAGAAATCTCTTGGTTATTATTTACTTGTAATGGCAATCCATAAATAGACGAATCTTTCTTATTTTCATAATTAATAGATTTATACGATAAAAGATCATATTTATATTGTTTTTGATTTGGTAATGGTTCTATTTCAAAATCTTTTGCTTTTTCGTAATGAATAAATTGGGTTTTTTCATATTCATACGACTCACATTTATTGAGATCTTTATTTTTAGTCATATGGTTGAACCTAGTTCGCCATTTTTGTGTTACTAATCTAGACCATTTAATCTGAGATAAATCGTATTGATATTGATAATGACCCTTTAGCCAGTTTTTCCATTCATTAATTCCATAATTCGGAGGTTTTTTATGTCTGAATTCAGAATCAAATATTCCTTGCGTTCCAACAAAATACTCCCTTATTTCATTCTTAAGAAAAAAAGATGTTCTGTAATATTTAAAGACGTATCTTAACTTATCTAGGTTATTGACTGGGGTTTGCGATAATTTATAAAATACATATGCTTGTGACAAGTAAGATAAGTCCCAAAAAATCTTTGAATTTTTTTTAATAATACAAGGTGGCTTTTTTATAGTCGAACTAAGGTTAAATATACTTTGATTTGTTTTATCAATTCTTTCCCGATTTGCTTCATTATTGTAAATGTATTTATTAATAACTTTTTTTGTTAATTCAAGAAAGAGCTGTGCATTGATTCTAGGTATATTAATGATACATATAAAGATATCCATGTATAACTTTTCAATAAAGAATTTTACAAAATAATGTGATTTACGAAGTAATCGAAGATTTTTTCGTTTTAATATCTGCCAAATATTTTTTGGTGATTCTAATCCTTTCTCATCATAACTTATTTTGTTAGGGTTAATATTTCTCTCTGGAGTTATAAATCTTCCTCTCTTGTCTTTTTTAATTGTTTTTATTTTATTTATGATTGTGTTTGTTCTATTCATCAGATCTTTCATTTTTTTTTCTGTCAATGAATAAGTTTCCCAATCCATATATCGAATTTTAATGGACGATTCGTGACTCATTTGATTATGAATTGTTGAATTTTTTTCTTTTTGAGTTTCACTCAATTCATATATTTCTATTTTTTTCAATCCAAATAATAATATTATTTTTGAGAATTCTTTTCTTATTTTTTTTAGAAATATAATGACTTTGATGACCCATTTTTTTGTTTCTTTTGCTACATTTAGAAAAAATTTTGTTCTTTCTTTTAAAACTTTTATAACGAGAAAGCACTTTTGTTTCAATTTGCAATTTTTTTTTTCGAGTTCTTTTAAAAGGGGTTCAAAAAAGGAAAGCCGTTTTCGGGGATAACCAAAAGGCAGTTCCGCTTCCATT